AACTCGCTGTTCAAACAACTATTAAGGATTTCTAGAGCCCCCTGTAAGGCTTTTTGGAAAACTCGTTGTCGGACCTGATTAACTGCTCTTTGTTGTTCAAAATAAATGGTTTCATTTTTGTAATTTTCTAATTTTTCCAAACTCGCAGATGTAGCATTAATCAAATTCTTTTTTTTTCGTTCTATCTCAGAGTATCCATTCACTCGATATTCATCTGCTTTCATTTCCGCCTCCCGTAAGCGAGCCCGGGCTTTTTCGAGCCGCTCAATAGCTCCTCCGCGCAGTTCTTCTGAATTTCGAATAGTACTCAAGATCCTCTGTTTTCGATTATCTAATAAATCAGTTAATGAAAGTAGATTCACTTCCCTTTTATTTCAAAACTTTACTTCTATGATCTCTTCCCGAACCAAACATGAATCTTTCGATTCATTTGGCTCTCACGCTCAGTTACTTATGTTATGGGGCATTCCCGTATTTTTTCATGGAATGAGCCTACCCTCTCTTTTCTGTCCGTATTGCAAGATATCGAAACTGATACAAGACCAGAATATTCAGAGGGCTCTTCCGACTAGACAAAAATCTGTCATTGTCGGCAAAGTTGTTTCTTTTTTTCCAAATCCAAAAAAATCTTCTTATTATACATAGGTCGTCGATTCAGTATTGAATCGGAAAGGGGTGAGACACCTTTCCTTTCCAGTAAAAGGAGGTTCAAATCATTTTATCGATATGAGCGTTCTATATCGGATAAATTGCCAACTATTTATTTTGTTTTGAAACCCTCTATTTACTAACGTGTGGTAGAAAGAGTACCATCCTGCGCCCGGACTTCAGGCGGTTTAGCTTTAACCATGTTAATGGTCCCTTATTATTGGTTGATAGAGAATCAAAGTCGATTTACCGATGAATTACGAAATGCTATGGTTCTTACATATGATTTCTTAATTTATTCAGAAGTAATTCGTCGAGATCGTGCACCTTTCTTTCCTATTTTTTTTTATTTTATTGAGAAATTTGATAAATATTGATTCATTTTTTGATAAATTTATTGATCTATTGATAAAATAAAAAAATAGATATATATCTATTTTTTGTAGTCTATGTATATAGAAAATACAAAACAAGGAAAACAAAGTGCAGCCGGTTGGATCCAGCCTATTCTTGAAATACACAACTCGCACACGCTCCCTTTCCAAAAAAGATCAATACACCAACTACTACACTTAGATTTATTAGATTTGTTGCTAAAATATCGGTATTCAACCCGAAACTCCCAGCGGATGGCCAGTAACCCAAGGAAACGAAAGAATCAGTTACATTTTTCATATGTTCTCCTCTTATAGATAGGATTAACAAAATCGAACAGAGTTTTTTTGTATCGCCTCGTCCCCCTGTTTTTCACTTTTTTTCTAAACTCAATATATTAGAAATTTCATTTGAAATTCTTTTCAAACTTCAAAATAGATTTCCTTAAATTAAGTATGGTAGGTAAGAAAGCGGGCAGATCCACTAATTCCTCCTCCTCATCCTCAAATAAGCCCTTCCCCGGAGGATTGTCTCAACGAGGAATTCATTATAGGGGTGAAGTCTTGATAGAATTCGAAGAAGCAAGTGGTAAGTCGACGGCAATAAAATAAGAAAGGAAACGCGTATTTGTCACGTTCCTATTTATAAATTATAAAATAAAAAATTAAACAAAAGGATTCGCAAATAAAAGCGCTAATGCCACGACCAGTCCGTAAATTGTTAAAGCTTCCATAAAAGCGAGGCTAAGCAATAAAGTACCTCGTATTTTACCCTCTGCTTCCGGCTGTCTCGCGATACCTTCGACTGCTTGGCCCGCGGCAGTACCTTGACCAACTCCGGGTCCAATAGAAGCAAGCCCTACGGCCAATCCAGCAGCAATAACGGAAGCGGCAGAAATCAGTGGATTCATGGTAAGTTCCTCGCACCAAAATAAAGAAATGAAATGGTTAATGATACAATCAACCGAGGAATTATTAGTTAATAATTCCATTACTAAGATCCATACGGTCAAAGTAACTAAAAACTCCGAATTGAAGTACTAATATTCTGAATCATTAGAACTACCTCGATATCTCGTTTTTAGTTCCTCTATCTATGAAATTTTTGGAAACTTATAGGGTTCTAATTCTTCCGTTTCCTTGTTCCGAACCGTTCTTTCAATTGTTTGTTATTTCCCTTCCATATGCTTGACTTCGTCTGTTTATTCATTCAATTCACAGTCACAGATGAAACGGAAGGACTTAGACGAAAATCCATCGAAATTCAACGGGATGTAATATATGGATAGTCCATGTATATTGAACTAGTAAATATCTAATATTAGATATACAGACATTTTGTCCATAACGTAAACCGTTCGATCTTCTATTGAATCCGTTCGAAAATGATTCTTCGAAACATACACAGGATTAGCTTATAGCTATTACATATATCTCTCCCTAACCGACTTTTTAATGAATCTTATTTGTTCGTAAACTCTTCCCCTTCTCATTATTCGCATGGATAGAAACAGGCGGATTCATCAGTCCCAGAATCAGTACGTATCAATAGCAAGATTGAATTGATCCAATTGAATGACAATTGGGTCCATTGTTGAATTAAATGAAATCAAATGAAATAGAAATGATTCTATCAGTTTTTTTGTTTGTTTAGTCGTACGTCGGAAACAGATAAACATAAGAATTCTTTTCTTATTCCAATTAATAATCGTCGTTGACTGAACAAATAGAAATAGAATATTGATTGGAGAGATATGAATAAATGGACCAAGCAGAAATCTTAGGAAAAAGATCTTTTAGATTAGACCTAACCTAGACCTCTTTCGTCCCCCTCCCTCTTTTTTTTTTTTTACATTTTTTAAATTCCCTAATACAGGGCACCTTTTTTGTTTGCTCTTACTCCAGACCATATAGAACGTATTTCTATATATTATGTTCCCGAGTAAATTCTCTTGAGCCGCCGACAGGTTGGGATAAACTAGTCAATGATGACTTTCCATGGATTCACCTATATAAGCCGCGGATAAAGTAGCAAAAATAAGAGCTTGAATCCCACTTGTGAATAATCCAAGGAACATAACAGGTATAGGAACTACTGAAGGTACTAAAGAAACAAGAACAACAACTACTAATTCATCGGCCAATATATTCCCGAAAAGTCGAAAACTAAGTGATAAGGGTTTTGTGAAATCTTCTAAGATGTTAATCGGTAAAAGTATTGGAGTTGGTTGAATATATTTACCGAAATAACTCAATCCTTTTTTGGTAAGACCCGCATAGAAATATGCCACTGACGTGGGTAAAGCTAAAGCAACAGTAGTATTTATATCATTCGTCGGTGCAGCTAACTCCCCATGAGGTAACTGTATCATTTTCCGGGGTAAAAGAGCACCTGACCAGTTAGAAACAAAAATAAAAAGGAACATAGTTCCAATAAAGGGAACCCAAGGACCATATTCTTCTCCAATCTGGGTTTTGCTCAAGTCTCGAATGAATTCAAGGACATATTCGAAGAAATTCTGACCGTCTGTTGGAATGGTTTGTGGATCCCGAACGGCTATACTGACCGAACCTAGTAAGATAGCAATTACGACCCAAGAAGTGATAAGTACTTGGGCATGGACTTGGAAACCCCCCAGTTGCCAATAGAAATGCTGGCCCACTTCCACACCGGATAGCTCGTATAACCCTTCTCCTAGGGTGTTGATGGAACACGGTAGAACATTCATATTCCTCTCTGACAAAAATAGAACATAAAAGAAATTATTTTGATTCAACCATCTCTTTTTCGGCTCGCCTACTTTCATTTTAATGGTACATTTTACTAATATTACTAAGTAATTAAATAATACCCTCGGTGCTTTTGGTCCACTTGAATCAATTTAGGAAGAGTTCCAAAGGCATTGACCTATCTTATTATTAATCAACGGTTTCTTCTAGAGCTAGAACGACCCGCACAAATTGCGGATACTAATTTGTTAAGAATCAATCGGACTGAGGCTCTAGCGTCATCGTTGGCTGGAATCGAAAGATCTGCGAGATCTGGGTCACAATTTGTATCAATTAAACAAATCGTTGGAATTCCTAAAATGAGACATTCTCGAAGAGCCGTATTTTCTTTTTGCTGATCAACGACGATGACAATATCGGGTAACCTTGTCATATATTTGATCCCGCCTAGATATCTTTGCAGGCGGGATAATTGTCTCTTCAATATTGCTGCATCCCTTTTCGGGAGGCGGTTGAGTTTCCCCGTCTCTTGTTTCGCTCTCAAGTCCCTGAACTTATAAAGTCTCCTTTCTGTAGTGGACCAATTCGTTAACATACCACCAGTCCATTTTTTATTAACATAATGACACCGAGCCTTTATTGCAGTTGATGCTACCGAACTGGCTACTTTCTTTCCTGTACCAACTATTAAGAAGTGTTTTCCCCTACTTGCTGCATCAAAAACTAAATTACAGGCTTCCGATAAAAAACGAGCAGTTCTAAAAATATTTGTAATATGAGTACCTTTACGATTTGCAAAGATGTAAGGTGCCATTCTAGGATTCCATTTCCTAGCGCCATGACCCAAATGGACTCTTGCCCTCAGCAGCTCTTCCAATTTGATGTTCCAATATCTTTTTTTCATTTCTTCCCCCACCTTTCCTCTTTTTTTTTTGAAAAAAAAAAAGAGACGAGGTACCACAAAATAAATAATTGTTCCGACGGAACCTTCTACCGGAGATAAGCCGTTGATATACGGTCCAAGTTATTAATTCCTTTCTATCCACCATTATTCTTATTCTAAAATAGAATGACTGGACCAAGACCAGATAGTTAAAAAACGGAAAAGAATGAATCTCCTCTTAGGAATTATGAAATCCCGTAAATGATTGTTCTGGTGTATCGTGAAAATTCTTTGGGATGCAATCATTTTCTGTGTTGGAACAAAATATCTTTCATTTCCCCCTCGAATAGATGCTTCTTTTTTATTTCCAAAGGAATGTTGCTGTGTTGCCTTGAACGGTGCACTAATCCTTTGAATCCGGTACCAACAGGTATCATCTCTCCCAGAACAACGTTCTCTTTCAGGCCTTTCAACCAATCAATGCGGCCTCGGAGAGCAGCTTTTGCTAAAACCCGAGCGGTTTCTTGAAAACTCGCTTCAGATATGAAACTTTGGGTATTCAGAGATGCTTTCGTTATTCCCAACAAGATGGCTCGGTAACAGATCGCTTCTTCCAAAGTACGCACTGTTCGTCCCGCCCGCAAGAATCCGATTAGTTCGCCGGGTGAAAAAACATTAGACATTCCATCTTCTGAAACCAACACTTTGGATGTTATTTGACGTACAATAATCTCTATATGCCTATTAGAGATCTGCACCCCCTGGGATCGATAAACCTTTTGGATCTTATTAACCAAAGAGATACGACTTTGCGCTATGGTTAGCTCAGTGCCAATCGCGAATCCCCACGGAATTCCAAGAATTTTTCTTATATGCTCATTCCAACCTTCAATCCTCTTTTCTAGGTCCATCGATATTGACTCAATCGAACGCACTTCTAACACTTGTTCTACCTTTGGAAGACCTTGCGTTATATCACCCGATCTCGATTTTTCATATAGAAATGTAACTAACGTATCTCCCTCGTAAAGGGTTTCTCCATAATGGCCGTGGACGGTTGCCCCTCGAATGGCCAAATGAGGCTTGGCGGATCTTATGACTAAGCAGTCAACATGAACAACTAGAACTTGGCCAGATTTTCTGTGTGGTCTGTATTTGGATAGACATACATTTTCAGAAAGAAACTGTCCAAGGCTAATTATTGTGGATGTTTCCTCACAATACTCGTGACGTGGGAAGCAACAATTCAAATCGAATAAATTCAAAACGGTGTTACTGCGCGGATCGGAATTATAAATTCTCTCATTTTCATCCATTAAATAGTATTTAAGTACGTGAAAAATCTGTTTTAAACCGTCAAGTAGCAAATATTTTTTTAACAAAATGGGATTCTGAGTTTTTAAACGAGAAGAGGAATAAAAATTCGCGATTTTAGGTACAGTCCCTAAGAGACCTAACGAATTCCTAACGGGAATCATAGGATTCTCTTTAATTGGAATTAGTTCTTTTGTCACCTTGTGACACTTTGAACCATTGACTGGACAAATTCGAGAACAATCAGATGATGACAAAAATCGAAAAGATTGGCATTCCTTATTTCTATTCAGAAACGTACAAATAGTTCCTTGCTGTTGGGTAAGTGATTGAATCCTCGCCTTGGAAGACAAAGGATTGATATTGGTGCGGTCTGATCCATTATCGGGGATCAACCCTGAACCCGCCGTATCGTTCCTTTTTACGATATACGAAAAGGGGGGCTGGGGCTTCGCCAAATCCATTTTTATAAAATCTCGAATCAGATCATTTGCCCTTACTTCAACAAAGGAAGCATGAACCTCTTCTATAGAATCATTTTCATTTTGGTCTTTTTCCCAATTCAATACTAAACAAGTCCGAACCAATTGAATAGTTGTGTGAGAAATTCCTCGAATCAGTTTTCCATTTCTATAAAGGAGATAATTGATAACTTGTAATTGCACATTATCCCTTTCCCGCAACAGATCCTGGGGGAAAAGCGGCGATAAATTGATCCCATCCGCTATTTCATATGTGACTACGGGTCGAACCAAAACAAAATACTTTTTCTTGGTAAGTGCGATCCGCTGGACATAGATCCAATTTTTCAATTGGTTTGATTTCTTAGAATTTTTTTTTTCCGTTCCCGGTGATATCAAGATGCCGCTGTGCCGGGATATCTTATCTGTCTCTCCAGGAAAATGGATATCTCCAGAAAAGATTTTCAGTTCAATAGATATTTTTTTTCTCTCCACTCGGACCAATCCACCCATTCGGCTTCTTGTATTTAAAGCGATTAGTGTATCTACTCCAATGAGACTATTGTTCCGTACCATTATGGGCGAAGATCCGGGAAGGATATGCACTTCCTCGGGAATGAAAAAAAATGGATCTACTTTCATTTGGTATTTCGATTTCGGCCCAAAATTTTTTGCTCCTCGATACTCAATCAAATCCTCTTTTTTGACGGTTGCTTCCCCCCCTATGGTTCCATATTTAGTCATTCCCGAACTGCTTCTTCTGTATCGTAGATCATCGAAATAAGCAAGAATACTATTTCTTCGTAAAATACCATTTATGGGTATTTCAATCGAGATACCAGAATGGGGCATTAGTACTTTCTCTCGTTCTTGATCATATTGGAATGGTATGATGAATCTATTTCTTCGCCTTTTCGCCAATAAATCAGAGTTCTCGTGGAAAAAGGGGGGGTATAGAAAATTCCAACGGCCATTGGATAGGATTCGATCAGGTCCTGAATAATCAAGAACCCCCCCCTTCTTTTTATTTTTACCGGAAGGATCCGAACTAAACAATTTGTGTCTCACTCGATCATCAGTCACTGAAAGGTCAGAAATAGATCTCCGTTCGACAGAAAGAGAATAAACATGCATTTGATCTTGATCCTTGTGGGGCGAAAAAGGGACTCTACTGGATCCGCACGGACCTCCCGATAACATCCATAAATGGCTTGTTTTTGGTAAGAGATGAACATTCCCATATATATATTCAGGCGCGTGGTACACATCGGTACTCCAGTGCATTTCTCCCCCCGAATCAGAGTAAATATGTTTTCGAACACTTTCTTTAAAAAGGAAAGTGGATTTTCCGGCGCGAATCTCAGCAATCGCCTGTTCTGATTCTACATATTGGTCATTTTGGACAAAAAGAAAACTTTTTGATGGAATATTGACATTATGTAGAATATCCTGACTCTCAATAGTTACATACAGGTCTCTATAACAGAGAAAGGCAGGATATCCATGGCGTGTACGTGTGGGATGAACCAAATCCTCATTGAATTTGATTTTTCCGTCAAAGGGGGCTCGTACATGTTCTGCAGTACCGCCTGTGAATACTCCACCCGTATGAAAAGTTCTTAATGTTAGTTGAGTCCCTGGTTCCCCAATTGATTGCCCCGCAATAATACCTACTGCTTCTCCCAATTCGACCAGATCGCCATGAGCGGGACTCCGACCATAACAGAATCGACAGATCCAAGATGTACTTCTGCAAGTAAAGGGGGTTCGAATATATATTGATTGTGCTCGAAAGGTTATGAATCGATTGACGAGTTCAATCCCAAGATCTTGATTTCGAGCGGCAATGCATCGTAGGCCCATATATAGGTCGTCTGCTAATACACGACCAATTAGTGTTTGGATCAAAATTCGTTCCGTCATCCCATTTCGAGAACTTACGGAAATACCTCGGATAGTTCCACAATCCGTTCTACGCACAACAACGTGTTGAACTACTTCAACAAGTCTACGCGTGAGGTATCCAGCATCTGATGTTCGTACAGCAGTATCCACAACTCCTTTGCGGGCCCCGTAGCAGGAAATGATATATTCCGTTAAAGAAAGTCCTTCGCGTAAATTGCTTTGAATGGGTAAATCGATCATTTGTCCTTGGGGGTCCGACATTAATCCTCTCATGCCTACTAATTGATGTACCTGAGATGCATTTCCTCTAGCTCCCGAAAAGGACATTATATGGACTGGATTAGAAGGATCAGTCATCCTAAAATTAGGATGCATTTCTTGTCTCAAATATTCACTTGTGGCATACCATATTTCAATGGATTGACGCAATTTCTCTACCGCGTGTACATTCCCGTAATGATGGTGCTTTTCTAAAAGAAAACTTTGTTGTTCGGCTTCTTGGACTATCCATCTCTTAGAAGGTATTGGTAGAAGATCATCAATTCCTAATGAAATGGATCTAGCAGTAGCTTGCCGGAAACCCAGAGTCTTTACTTGATCCAGGATGTGCGATGTATATGCCATTCCGAAGTGATCTATTAATCTGCTAATAAGTCGTTTCATAGCAGTTGCGTCTATCGCTTTATTGTGAAAGGCCAGATCAGCCCGCTCTGCCATAAGTACCTCCATATTCCGCTGAATAGTATTCGACAATGGGTTTGAGTCGGTGATTTGAAGACTTCCTTTCCTCGATCTCGATTCGTGTAGAAATTCGTAAATTATGATACCGGTTGAACCACAGAGAACAAAACTCCCACGGTATCCCATAATTACTTAGCTTAAGTAGCGTTTGAGTGGGCCCAACAAAATCCCCGTATGGCTTCTTCTATTTCTCGATAAAAAGAAATATGACCGAGAGTAGTTCGAATGTATATACAAAGGATTTCTTTTTTTACACTTCTTACTATTAGATAGTGCTCATAAATCTCATGATAGTTACCCAAAGGTTCGTATTGAACTTCGATGGGAACTCCTATTGAGGCAATGACACGCTGATCGAGTCGCCACCGGAGCCACAAAGGACTATCTAAATTGATTCGTTTTTGCCGATAAGCCCCAAGCGCATCATAAGAACTACAGAAATAAGGTGCTTTTTCTTTAGTATACTTATCGTCAGCTGTTTTATTTTGAAAGTTTCTTCCATTACACGGATTATACCGATTTGCACAAATACCTCGACGATTCCCGATCGTTAATACATAGAGTCCTATAAGCATATCTTGAGTTGGTATAGAAATGGGATCTCCAATAGTTGGAGACAAGAGATTCATATGAGAAAACATAAGTAAACGAGCCTCTGCTTGAGCTTCCAAAGATAAAGGTACATGAACAGCCATTTGATCCCCATCAAAGTCTGCATTGAATCCCTTACAAACTAATGGATGTAAACAAATGGCGCGTCCCTCTACTAAAATGGGCTGGAACGCCTGTATACCTAATCTATGCAGGGTAGGCGCTCTATTCAACAATACAGGATGCCCCTGCATAACTTCTTGAAGTATTTCCCATACGATTGGTTCTTTTTCCCGAATTTTACTTTTCGCAATCCCTATGTTAGAAGCAACGTGTTGTTTGATTAGACCACG